ACTCCAGATATTCAAAGAATATCTGTACGTTCTTTTTTTTTTTAGATCAAAGAGCTGAAGTTTCATTCATTTCATATATTATGGATAAGCTAAAAAAAAGAAATTCTAAACTAAATATAAATATATAAATAAAAAAAAAAAAACAATTCAATTTAGAGGGATTCAGTACGATTTGCAATTTTTGAAAGATACTTTTTTCATATGAGCTGAGTCAATAGGATGAAAGAGTTAATGATGCAGAACTATGTACCGCGCACATCACTTAGATGGGGTCCAGAAAAACCCATAAAGTAACAACACAGGGGGAAATAAATAGAATATGAAAAGAAAATCGAAAGAAATGAATGCAAGGGGATCATATTCTATTTGTATTATATCTGAGATGAATCTTGGCTATTCGTACCCCCCAACTCCCCTAGACCAGGCTTGGGGTCTTTCAATTACTTGTAATATAGAAGAAGTAGTACCATTCTTTGTGAACGAGAGGAGACACAGTATGAACAAATAAATAAAAAGAAGAGGCAATAAAATATATTTCTTTTACATACTTTAGATACTCTTTACTCATCTATAAATATTCTATATTTATTAAATATAGACTCTATTTATTAAATAGAAAGGGGTATCTTATCTCTCCAGCCGCCACTTAGATGGATAAATATGTATCATGATCTATACTATTAATGAACATGTATGTCGACCAATTTGTAGAATAGATACTCATACAAATAACCCATGTGCCAGGAACCAGATTTGAACTGGTGACACGAGGATTTTCAGTCCTCTGCTCTACCAGCTGAGCTATCCCGACCATTCACGACGCATCATCCTCATTTTAATAGATGACTTGGGTCTATGTCAATTAAAAAGACGAAAAGGGGATTACAAAGTGTTATCCAGGCCTTGGTGGAATTTCTTAGATCTTAAAAAAAAAGACTTTGTAAGTTTCAGTACAGTACGGGCGATAATATGATCATTCCAATTTACAATCGGGGTTACTTGCTCAATGATGTTCATTTGTATGTGTATCATATATACCACAAGGCTTGTGAAAAGAAAAAAATTAATGAATGAGAAACATAATGAACTTTGAACCGATAACGAAATGAGAGTATGAGTATAGGATAAAAAATTAGGGAATCAACTGGGCCTTTTTGGGGATAGAGGGACTTGAACCCTCACGATTTCTAAAGTCGACGGATTTTCCTCTTACTATAAATTTCATTGTTGTCGATATTGACATGTAGAATGGGACTCTATCTTTATTCTCGTCCGATTAATCCATTTTTCAAAAGATCTATCAGATTACGATGGAGTAAATGATTTGATCAATGAATATTCCATTTTTTTTTTTACTTGGAATCGATTCACAACAATTCTTTCATTTTTCATATAAACATATAAAAAAAAAAATATTCGGGTCGTCATTAATCATTTGGTTTGGAGATAGTATTTCAGTACGTATACGTATATATAGGTTTATTCTTCATCCTTTCTGGAGTTTCGATGGAAGGATTCCTTTACTAACGCATCGCAGCCAACTCCATTTGTTAGAACAGCTTCCATTGAGTCTCTGCACCTATCCTTTTTGATTATCACTTTCTGAATACTTGTTTGTTTTCAGAAAACAGGATTTGGCTCAGGATTGCCCATTTGTAATTCCAGGGTTTCTCTGAATTTGAAAGTTATCACTTGGTAGGTTTCCATACCAAGGCTCAATCCAATTAAGTCCGTAGCGTCTACCAATTTCGCCATATCCCCACCCTTTTTGTGATTAGGGTCTTGATGCCGCTCTTCTTTATTCGTTTATTTATATTAGGCCGGAACCGTTGAATTCATTAGATAGCAGTTCCATATTGGAAAGCGTTTTCTCCTGTTTGGGTTTATTGTCTATCTTCTTTCATCTCTATCGGTGGTCCAATAAGAAAAGATTCTATCAGTTCCGTATTCGAAATTCAATTCAATATAGATGGATATATACCACATATACCACATGTATATTATGTATACACATATATTATGTATATTATTATATATAATAATGTTATACATAAATATATTATTATATATGCTAATATGCTATGCCCCTATGTTCTATCATTTTTAGCGTGTAATTTTGAATACTTGAACGGTCGATTCGTTTTTTTTTTGTCTTAGCTTTCACCTTTCCGAATGAAAACACCAGAATGTTTCATCATGATCGGGATTGCGTTTATATGGATTGCACTTTTCTTTTTCATTTTTTTCTTCTCCTTTTCTTAGGGCAGACCCTATATAACAATAACATAAATAACATAAAAAAAAGAACTAAAAAGGAATTTTTTTATTATAATATTATTTATATTTGAATGTTATAATCAAAATAATAATTACAATATTACAATGTCATTTTAATTCAAAAAAAAATCTTACCATCTAATTAAGATATTGATTATTGATAAAAATATATTTGATAAAAAAAAACCGAAATTATATATTAATTGCTATGTTTTATAATATT